CCGTAGTCGGAGAGAAAATCACCCGTTTGATTGAACACGCTGCCAATCAAAATTTACCTCTTATTATAGTGTGTGCTTCTGGGGGGGCGCGCATGCAGGAAGGAAGTTTGAGCTTGATGCAAATGGCTAAAATATCGTCTGCTTTATATGATTATCAATTAAATAAAAAATTATTTTATGTATCAATCCTTACATCTCCGACAACTGGTGGAGTGACAGCTAGTTTTGGTATGTTGGGGGATATCATTATTGCCGAACCCAACGCCTACATTGCATTTGCAGGTAAAAGAGTAATTGAACAAACATTGAATAAAACAGTACCCGAAGGTTCACAAGCAGCTGAATACTTATTCCAGAAGGGTTTATTCGACCTAATTGTACCACGTAATCTTTTAAAAAGCGTTCTGAGTGAGTTATTTAAGCTCCACGCCTTTTTTCCTTTGAATCAAAAGTCAAGCAAAATCAAGTAGAGCACTAAGTTCAATTATTTTTTTTGTGTTTGTAGCAAAAAGTAGTTAGTTTATCGGAATCAAAGTAAATAAGATAATAATGGCCTTTTCTTTGGTGATAGAAGATCGAATTGTAGAAAGAATCAAAACGAAAGTTGAGGATAACTCTTTTTTTGACCTATATTCCTGATTACGAATCAAGAAACCTTTATCACCAAGAGTGAGTTCTTCCTTTCGTGAAATTAGTAAAATAAAACGAATTTGGTCTTGTCTTAGGTATATAATTTGAAATTTCAATATAGATAATAGAGTTTTGTATCTTTCTCTATCTACCGAAAAACCATTTTAGCTAAAAATCCATGTTGGGTCGGATTCGAACGAATCCTTCGATAATCGGTAAAAAACTCTTTATCTATTTTTAGAAAATTAGAAGACAAGAACAAAAGACAAAGAAATGAAGAAAAATAATAAAGTTTATTATCATTATCATACATATCTTTCTCATGGAGGAGATGAATAAGTCCATTTATTTAGTTCTACAGTTCTACATTCTTTGCACTTATTCTTATTATACGTACTCAGTTAGATTTAGATATATCGATACTTCGATCTATACTAAGAATTTAAAATTCTTCAAATTCTATTAATAATAAATATTATCTAATTAGAATTCAAATTCTTAATTTAATTATAATTATTACAAGATATCTTTATTTATATAATAACATAATAACAGATACAAATAGTAAATCGAGGTACCCCTTCTATGACAAATTTGAACCTTCCATCTATTTTTGTGCCGTTAGTAGGCCTGGTCTTTCCGGCAATTGCAATGGCTTCTTTATTTCTTCATGTTCAAAAAAACAAGATTGTTTAGATCCGCTGGGACCCAATCTCATCCATTTTTTTTTTGAAAACGTGGACTTGTATCATAACACGGATATCTATTTATTGGAATATAGTATAACATGTGATTTCCGCCGAACATAAAGGAAAAAACTCTTATGCCCGCAGAAACATGATATATGGATATATCAATTCTAGCAATTTTCAAATAGATCAGGATCTCTGGATGGCTGAAATGTAGTCGGTGAATCTATATGTATATCGATATGTATAGTGGGATCGTATTAAATAAAGAGTATGTTATTATTTTAGATTTAACCAATTTGATGAATTACTCCTAAAGGTTGACATCAAACTAGTGCTAGTTCACCTCAAACTAGTGCTAGTTGATGAGAGTTACTTCGGAAACAAAAAAGTAAAGTCAAATTTCTCTGGGGTATTATCTCAATTCCAATAAAATGCAATCGAGTAAAGTATGACTTGGCGATCAGACGATATATGGATAGAACTTATAACGGGGTCTCGAAAAATAAGTAATTTCTGCTGGGCCTTGATCCTTTTTTTAGGTTCATTAGGCTTCTTATTAGTTGGAACTTCCAGTTATCTTGGTAGAAATTTGCTATCTTTTTTTCCGCCTCAGCAAATCATTTTTTTTCCACAAGGAATCGTGATGTCTTTCTACGGAATTGCGGGTCTCTTTATTAGCTCTTATTTGTGGTGCACAATTTCCTGGAATGTAGGTAGTGGTTATGATCGATTCGATAGAAAGGAAGGAATAGTCTGTATTTTTCGTTGGGGATTTCCGGGAAAAAATCGTCGCATATTCCTCCGATTCCTTATAAAAGATATTCAGTCCGTTAGAATAGAAGTTAAAGAGGGTATTTATGCTCGTCGTGTTCTTTATATGGACATCCGAGGCCAGGGGTCCATTCCCTTGACCCGTACTGATGAGAATTTGACTCCACGAGAAATTGAACAAAAGGCTGCTGAATTAGCCTATTTCTTGCGTGTACCAATTGAAGTATTTTGATAAATTGAGAATCAGAACGTTCATTCAATTAAAGAAAACGTATATGAAAGAACCATAAAACGAAACTCTTTTTATGGTCTTTATGCGTTTTATGGTCTTTATGCGCACGCAATTCAATAACAAATAACAAATCGAAATAATAGATTCATCTCAGACGGCAAACCATTTCGAAAGCAAGAATTTTTTTTAGTTCAATATTTGTTGGAATTGACACTTTAGATCCAGATAGATCGTATCTTGTAAATTTGAAATTCTTTCTTTTGTATTCTTTAATGACCAACAATTGGATTTCTTAATTAAATACTGAGAACTAGCCAATTTATCCTTTGCCAGTCATTTTTTTTTGATCATCCTAATATCTTTCCCTCAATTATTCTATTCCTGACTATGGGTAATCAGTGAAATTTTTTCGAAATATTGGATATTTTGATAGCAAAGGAGTTCTTTCGTCTCAAAATCTGAATAATATTCATTACTTAAAGTGGTTCTTTCGATCATTCATCGAAAGGATACACTTTATTTTTAATTTGACCAATTGAGATATCAGGAAACAATATTCTAAATTTCTTCATTCGAAGTGAATTCTTAGCCTATTTCTGTATTCTTTCTAGATTCAAAGACTAACCACAAAATCACAAAGAAAATAGATTCATAAGTTCGATACCTTGTATAAAACTCATGTGTGTAAGAAGTATTCGATCGCATAGAGTGTACGAATGGGTTGATTAACAATTTACAGACGAAAAAATGGCAAAAAAGAAAGCATTCACTCCTCTTTTCTATCTTGCATCTATAGTATTTTTGCCCTGGTGGATTTCTTTCTCAGTTAATAAATGTCTGGAATCTTGGGTTACTAATTGGTGGAATACTGGGCAATCCCAAATTGTCTTGAATAATATTCAAGAAAAGAGTCTTCTAGAAAAATTCAGAGAATTAGAGGAACTCCTCTTCTTGGACGAAATGATCAAGGAATACTCGGAAACACATCTCGAAGAGTTTGGGATAGGAATCCATAAAGAAACGATCCAATTAATCACGATACAAAATGAGAATCGTATGGATACGATTTTGCACTTCTCAACAAATATCATCTGGTTTGGTATTCTAAGCGGGTATTCAATTTTGGGTAAGGAAAAACTTGTTATTCTTAACTCTTGGGCTCAGGAATTCCTATATAACTTAAGTGACACAGCAAAAGCTTTGTGTCTTCTTCTAGTAACTGAGTTTTTTCTCGGATATCATTCACCCCCAGGTTGGGAATTCGCTATACGCTCTATCTATAACGAGGTTGGAGTTGTTGCGAATGAGCAAACTATAACTATTCTTGTTTGCATCCTTCCAGTAATTTTTGATACATGTTTTAAATATTGGCTTTTCCGTTATTTAACTAGTCTGTCTCCGTCAATTTTACTGATTTATGATTCAATAACTGAATGATAAAGGATCCATTGATATTAATCTAATCCAATTAGAATGCTTGGTACTTTGTAGTTGTACATAAGCAAAGTATTGAAAATCATATTTACTCTTCCTATTTCTAACCATCGGGAAGATTCATCCTAGATTATTCCAGCAAATAGCAGAATCGTGGCTAGGGAACTATACTAGCGACCTACCCAATTTATTGTAGAAATTTTCGCGATCAATGATTGGACCATGCAAACTAGAAATGCTTTTTCTTGGCTAAAGAAACAGATTACTCGATCTATTTCCGTATCGCTCATGATATATATCTTAACTCGGACGTCCATTTCAAGTGCATATCCCATTTTTGCACAGCAGGGTTATGAAAATCCACGAGAAGCGACTGGGCGTATTGTATGTGCCAATTGCCATTTAGCTAATAAGCCCGTGGAAATTGAGGTTCCACAAGCGGTACTTCCTGATACTGTATTTGAAGCAGTTGTTCGAATTCCTTATGATATGCAACTGAAACAGGTTCTTGCTAATGGTAAAAAAGGGGGGTTGAACGTCGGGGCTGTTCTTATTTTACCGGAGGGGTTTGAATTAGCCCCTCCCGATCGTATTTCTCCTGAGATGAAAGAAAAGATTGGCAATTTGTCTTTTCAGAGCTATCGCCCCAATAAAACAAATATTCTTGTGGTAGGCCCTGTCCCTGGTAAAAAATATAGTGAAATAACCTTCCCTATTCTTTCCCCGGACCCTGCTACTAAGAAGGATGTTCACTTCTTAAAATATCCTATATACGTAGGCGGGAACAGGGGAAGGGGTCAGATTTATCCCGACGGCAACAAGAGTAACAATACAGTTTATAATGCTACAGCAGCAGGTATAGTAAGCAAAATCATACGAAAAGAAAAAGGGGGGTATGAGATAACCATAACGGATGCGTCAGAGGGACGTCAAGTGGTTGATATTATCCCTCCCGGACCAGAACTTCTTGTTTCCGAGGGCGAATCTATCAAATTTGATCAACCATTAACGAGTAATCCTAATGTAGGCGGATTTGGTCAGGGAGATGCAGAAATAGTACTTCAAGATCCATTACGTGTCCAAGGACTTTTGTTCTTCTTGGCATCTGTTATTTTGGCACAAATCTTTTTGGTTCTTAAAAAGAAACAGTTCGAGAAGGTTCAATTGGCCGAAATGAATTTCTAGATTCGCAGATTTATCGATATCAAGTACGTAAAAAGAACCAAATTCTTGTTGGCGAT